TTGCAACACAAAAGAAAGGGAGGAGATTTGTGATGATTTTGAAATTTTTTCTATTAGGTAATCCATTATCCTTATGCATGAAAATACTAAATTCCGTTGTTATAGTTGGACTCTATTATGGATTTATGACCACGTTCTCCATAGGGCCCTCTTATCTCTTCCTTCTTCGAGCTTGGGTTATGGAAGAAGGAACCGAAAACCAGATATCAGCAACAACCGGTTTTATTATGGGACAGCTTATGATTTTTATATCAATCTATTATGCGCCTTTGCATTTAGCATTGGGTAAACCTCATACAATGACTGTCCTAGTTCTACCATATCTTTTGTTTCATTTCTTCTGGAACAATAACAAGAACTTTTTGGATTATAGATCTACTACTAGAAATTCAATACGTAATTTCAACATTCAATGTATATTCCTGAATAATTTGATTTTTCAATTATTCAACCATTTCATTTTACCAAGTTCAACACTAGCCAGATTAGTCAACATTTCTATGTTTCGATGCAACAACAAGATGTTATTTGTAACAAGTAATTTTATTGGTTGGTTAATTGGTCACATTTTTTTTATTAAGTGCGTTGGATTAGTATTATTCTGGATACGGCAAAATAATTCCATTCAATCTAATAAGTACCTTCTTTCAGAATTGAGAAATTCTCTGGCTCGAATCTTTAGTATTCTCTTATTTATTACTTGTGTATACTATTTAGGCAGAATGCCTTTACCTATTATTACTAAAAAACTGAAGGAAACCTCAGAAACAGAGGAAAGCGAGGAAAATGAGGAAGAAAGCGACATAGAAATAACTTCGGAACCAAAAGAAACTAAACAGGACGAAGAGGGATCCACCGAAGAAAACCTTTATTTTGGTTACGAAGAAAAAGAAGATCTTTACAAAATAAATGAAACGAACAAAATCCCAGTGAATGGAAAAGAAAAAACAAAGGATGAATTCTACTTTAAAGAGACATACTATAAGGATAGCCCTGTTTACGAAGACTCTTATCTTGATAGGTATCAAGAAGAAGAACTTTGGGAATTAGAAAGTAAAGAAGATCAAAATCTTTTTTGGTTTGAAAAACCGCTTGTCACTTTTCTTTTCGACTGTAAACGATGGAATCGTCCATTTCGATATATAAAAAATGATCGATTTGAAAATCCTGTACGAAATGAAATGTCACAATATTTTTTTTATACATGTCCAAGTGATGGAAAACAAAGAATATCTTTTACATATCCACCGAGTTTATCCACTTTTTCAGAAATGATAGAACGAAAGATATCTTTGTACACGACTGAAAAACTATCCCACGAGGATAATTATTGGGTTCATACTAATGAACAAAAAAAGCACACCTTGAGCAATGAATTAATAAATCGAATAAAAACTCTAGAAAAAAAAACAGGATCCCTTGTTCGAGATGTGCTCGAGAAAAGAATCAGATTATGCAATGATGAAAATGAAAAGGAATGCTTACCTAAAATGTACGATCCTTTTTTGAACGGACCATATCGCGGAAAAATCACAAAATTAGATTCACGTTCAATCAGGGATGATTTAATAACTTCTACAGATGCAGAGGATTCCATAGAAATAGTCTGGATAAATAAAATTCACGGTCTACTTCCTAATGATTCCCCCCCAGAATTTGAATATCAAAAGAATCTCTTTGATGGAGAATTTTTATCGACAAATAGTGGTCATTCCTTAACCTCAATCGGCGAAGTCCCCTTGGAATACCCCCCCAGTCTTAATTTGAAAAAATTGTCTTTATTGGCAGAAGAAAAAAGAATTGATTCAGAAAAGCAAGCAAAATGTTTGCAATTGATATTCGATGTAGTTACAACTGATTACAATGATCAAACAATTACAAATAAAAATAATCAATTGATTTTTCCTGGAATAGAAGAAATCAGAAAAGAGGTTCCTCGATGGTCATACAAATTGACAGATGATTTTGAAGAACAAGAGGAAGAAAATGAAGAAGAAGCAATGGAAGATCATGAAATTCGTTCAAGAAAAGCCAAACGTGTTGTAATTTATACTGATAAAGAGGAAACTACCAACGCTATTAGTAATACTAGTGATAGTGATCAAGCGGAAGAGGTGTCGTTGATACGTTACTCACAACAATCGGATTTTCGTCGGGATCTAATCAAAGGATCCATGCGTGCTCAAAGACGTAAAACAGTTACTTGGGAAATGTTTCAAGCAAATGTGCATTCGCCACTTTTTTTGGATCAAATAGACAAAACATTCTTTTTATCTTTTGATATCTCCGAAATGATGAATCTCGTTTTTAGGGGTTGGGTGGGTAGAGACTCGGAATTTGAAATTTCCGATTCTGCGGAGGAAGAGACAAAAGAAAGAGAGAAAAACAAGGAAAAGAAAGAGGAAAATGAACGTATAACAATATCAGAAACTTGGGATAGCATTATATTTGCTCAAGCAATAAGGGGTTCGATGTTAGTAACCCAATCGATTCTTAGAAAATACATTGTATTGCCTTCATTGATAATAGCTAAAAATGTTGGCCGTATGTTATTATTCCAATTCCCTGAGTGGTACGAGGATTTGAAAGATTGGAATAGAGAAATGCATGTTAAATGCACTTATAATGGTGTTCAATTATCAGAAACAGAATTTCCAAAAGATTGGTTAACGGATGGTATTCAGATAAAAATTCTATTTCCTTTCCGTCTAAAACCTTGGCGAAAATCTAAAGTACGATCCCATCATAGAGATACAATGAAAAAAAAAGGAAAAAAAGACAATTTTTGTTTTTTAACAGTCTGGGGAAGAGAAGCGGAACTCCCCTTCGGTTCTCCTCGAAAACAACCTTCTTTTTTTCAACCTATTTGGAAAGAGCTAAAAAAAAAAATTCTAAAACTGGAAAAAACATTTTCTCTTTCTCTAGTTCTAAGAGTTTCTAAAAAAACGAGAAAAGGGTTTTTAAAGATTTCAAAAGAAAAAACAAGATGGGTTAACAAAATAGTTCTAGTTATAAAACGAATAATGAAAGAACTTGAAAAAATAATAAACCCAATTTTCTTATTTGGATTCGGGAAAGTCAAAGTATATGAATCGAATGAAAATAGAAAAGATTCTATAATCAGTAATAAGACTACCGACGAATCAACCATTCGAATTCGATCCACGAATTGGACAAAACATTCACTTATAGAGAAAAAAATAAAGGATCTTGCTGATAGGACAACCACAATCAGAAATCAAATAGAACAAATCACAAAAGACAAGAAAAAAATAGTTGTAACTCCGGGTATAAGTATTAGCCCTAATAAGACAAATTGTGCTGATAAAAATTCAGAATTGCAAAAACATATTTGGCAAATCTTCAAAAGAAAAAGTACCCGATTAATACGCAAATTCTACTACTTTATCAAATATTTCATTGAAAGAATATACAGCGATAGCCTTCTATGTACCATTAACAGTCTTAGGACCAATGCACAGCTTTTCCTTGAATCAACAAAAAAAATGATCAATAAATTCTTTTACCACGATGAAACAAATCAAGAAGGGATTGATCAAACAAATCAAAATACAATTCACTTTATTTCGACGATGCAAAAGGCGCTTTCTAATATTAGTAATAAGAATTCAACTATTTATTGTGACTTATCCTCTTTGTCACAAGCATATGTATTTTACACATTGTCACAAGTTCAAGTTAATAACAAGTATTACTTGAGATCTGTATTTCAATATCACGGGACCCATCTTTTTCTTAAAGATAGAATCAAGGATTATTATGGGACACGAGGACTATTTGATTACAAACCAAAGCATAAGAAAGTTGATAAGTCTGGAATGAATGAATGGAAAAACTGGTTAAAGAGTCATTCTCAATACAATTTATCTCAAACTCAATGGTCTCGATTAGTACCACAAAAATGGAGAAATAGAGTCAATCAACGTTGTACAATTCAAAAAAAAGACTCAATAATATTGGATTCATATAAAAAAAACCAATTAATTCATTACGTGAAACAAAATTATTACCGAATAGACTCATGGACAGGACAAAAAGAAAAATTAAAAAAAAACTACAAATATGATCTTCTAGCACATAAATATATGAATTATGAGGATGGAGGGGACTCATATATTTATGCATCGCCATTACAAGTAAACAGAGACCCAAAAATTCCATATAATTTCAATACACAGAAAACACAGAAACCCGAATCAGTTTATGCACTAGTAGGTATAGATATTAGTGATTATCTAGGAGAAGAATCTAGTCTATATGGAGAAAAAAATTTGGATAGAAAATATTTTGATTGTAGAATTCTCCGGTTTTGTTTTAGAAAAAATATTGATATTGATACCTGGACTAATATGCATATTGGTACCAAGATTAATAAAAATACTAAAGCTGGAACTCATAATTATCCAAAAATTTATAATAAAGATATTTATCCTCTCACGATTCATCAAAAAACAAAACCATCCAATAAAAGAAAAAAACTTTTTGATTGGATGGGAATGAATAAAGAAAGGTTATATCGTCCCATATCAAATCTGGAATCTTGGTTCTTCCCAGAATTTGGACTACTTTATGATGCATATAAGCTTAAACCATGGATTATACCAATCCAATTTCTTCTTTTAAACATTCATAGAAATACAAAAATTAGTCCAAATAAGAACATCAACGGAAATGATCTTAATCTACGATCTAATAAAAAAGAATATCTTGAATTAGAGAATCAGAACCAACAAGAAAAAAAACAAATGCTAAGCCAAAGAGATCTTGGATCAGATACACAACAAGATATACAAAAACAAAAGAAAAAAGAAGATGTTGAAAAAAATTACACAGAATCAACCATTAAAAAACGTAGAAAGAAAAAACAATTAAAGAGCAAGAAGGAAGCAGAACTAGATTTTTTTCTGAAAAAATATTTCCTTTTTCAATTAAGATGGGATGATTCTTTGAATCAAAGAATGATCAACAATATCAAGGTATATTGTCTACTACTTAGACTGATAAATCTAAAGGAAATTGCTATATCCTCAATTCAAAGAGGAGAGATGCGTCTAGATGTAATGTTGATTCAAAAGGATCTATCTCTTACAGAATTGATAAAAAGGGGAATATTTATTATTGAACCGGTTCGTCTCTCTATAAAATGGGATGAAGAATTTCTTATATATCAAACCATAGGTATTTCATTGGTCAATAAGAGTAAACAACAATCTGAAACTGATAGAAGATATATAAAAAACTATCTTGATGAGAATCCTTTTGAGAAATCCATTTCACGACATAGCACTATGCTTGTGAGTGAAGATAAAAATTATTATGATTTATTTGTTCCTGAAAATATTCTATCTACTAGACGTCGTAGAGAGTTGAGAATTCTAATGTGTTTCAATTCCTGGAAGGGGAATGTTGTAGACGTAGATAGAAATCTAAGATTTTTCAATGAAAACGACATAAAGAACTGTGGACAGTTTTTGAAAAAGGACAAGCATTTTAATACAGATCCAAATAAAAACAAATTAATCAAATTAAAATTGTTTCTTTGGCCCAATTATCGATTAGAAGATTTAGCTTGTATGAATCGGTATTGGTTTGATACCCATAATGGTAGTCGTTTCAGTATGTCAAGAATACAGATGTATCCACAATTCAGAATTTATTGATGGTATATTTTATATACTATATAAACATATAATATAGTGTAGTGTGTAGTGTGTGAGTGAGATATTCAACATACAAAGGCCGAAGGATATACACATATGTTATGTTACATTATGATACATGATACTGAATTTAATGGCTTATCAACTGAATCTAGAAATGAATCGGCGAAATCTTCTTAGGTACAATACAAAGAAATCATTCTCTTTGTTGAGTGCAGAAATGTATTATACCTTTCTATCCAAATCAAATTAATAAATAAGAAAAAATTCAATAAAATTTGATTTGGATAGAAAAAATCGTATATATAAGAGTAAGAGGAAACCTTTTTTGTATCTACCAGAAAATGACTGACATTATTTTTTCTGATCAGTAAAATAAAAAAAAAATTGAAAACTCTTTTTTTATGGTAAAAAATTCATTTATCTCAATTATTTCGCAAGAACAAGAAGAAAAAGAAGAAAACAAAGGGTCTGTCGAATTTCAAGTAGTCAGTTTCACCAATAAGATACGAAGACTTACTTCCCATTTGGAGTTGCATAAAAAAGATTTTTCATCTCAGAGGGGTTTACGAATAATCCTGGGAAAACGTCAACGGTTGCTGGCGTATTTGTCAAAGAAAAATAGAGTACGTTATAAGAATTTAATTGGTCAGTTGGATATTCGGGAACCAAAAACTCGTTAAGTTAATTCGAAGATTCGTTTGAATCTTTATTGTTTTGTTTATTTTTTTGACAAACCTCGTTTTTTTATTATATACAACACATATGAGTTCATTTGTGTAATAACTTATGTATCAATGTAATGAATCAGGAAAAAGAGATATGGATTCGGGGAAAAAAGATATGGATATGATTGGACCGACTAGAAGAAACGATCTTATGATAGTCAATATGGGTCCTCAGCACCCATCGATGCATGGTGTTCTTCGATTAATTGTTACTTTGGATGGTGAAGATGTTATTGACTGTGAACCGATACTAGGTTATTTACACAGAGGCATGGAAAAAATTGCCGAAAACCGAACAATTGTACAATATTTACCTTATGTAACACGGTGGGATTATCTAGCTACTATGTTCACAGAAGCAATAACTGTAAATGCTCCCGAACAGTTAGGAAATATTCAAGTACCTCAAAGAGCAAGCTATATCAGAGTGATTATGTTAGAACTAAGTCGTATAGCTTCTCATTTGTTATGGCTTGGCCCTTTTATGGCAGATATTGGTGCACAGACTCCCTTTTTCTATATTTTTCGAGAGAGAGAGTTAATCTATGATCTATTTGAGGCTGCTACAGGCATGCGAATGATGCATAATTACTTTCGCATTGGCGGAGTAGCTGCGGATTTACCTTATGGCTGGATAGATAAATGTTTAGATTTTTGCGATTACTTTTTAACAGGAATTGACGAATATGAAAAACTTATTACACGCAATCCCATTTTTTTGGAACGAGTTGAAGGTGTAGGTATTATTAGTGGAGAAGAAGCAATAAATTGGGGCTTGTCGGGACCCATGTTACGAGGTTCCGGAATCTCATGGGATCTCCGTAAAGTTGATCAATATGAATGTTATAATGAATTTGATTGGGAAGTCCAATGGCAAAAAGAAGGAGATTCTCTAGCTCGTTATTTAGTACGAATGAGTGAAATGAGGGAATCCATAAAAATAATTCAACAGGCTTTAGAAGGAATTCCGGGGGGACCTTATGAAAATTTAGAGGTCCGACGTTTTGATAAAACAAAAGATTCGGAATGGAATGATTTTGAATATAGATTCATTAGTAAAAAACCTTCGCCAAATTTTGAATTGTCAAAACAAGAACTTTATGTAAGAGTAGAAGCTCCAAAAGGAGAATTAGGCATTTTTCTCATAGGAGATCAGAACGTTTTCCCTTGGAGGTGGAAAATTCGTCCTCCAGGTTTTATCAATTTACAAATTTTGCCTCAGCTAGTTAAAAAGATGAAATTGGCTGATATTATGACGATACTAGGTAGTATAGATATTATTATGGGAGAAGTGGATCGTTGAAATGATAATTGATATAAGAGAAGTACAAACTATCAATTCTTTTTCTGTATCGGAATTCTTAAACGAAATATATGACCTTATATGGCTCGTTATCCCTATTTTAGTTTTGATAATAGGGATTGTAATAGGTGTACTAGTAATAGTATGGCTAGAAAGAGAAATATCTGCCGCGATACAACAGCGTATTGGACCTGAATATGCGGGGCCATTAGGAATTCTTCAAGCTTTAGCAGACGGAACCAAACTCCTTTTTAAAGAGGATGTCCTTCCATCTAGGGGGGATAGACGTTTATTCAGTGCCGGGCCAGCTATTGCAGTCGTATCCATTTTACTAAGTTATTTAGTAATTCCTTTTGGCTCTCGCCTAATTCTAGCCGATCTCAGTATCGGGGTTTTTTTATGGATCGCCATTTCGAGTATTGCTCCTATTGCCCTTCTTATGTCAGGATATGGATCAAATAATAAATATTCTTTTTTAGGTGGTCTACGAGCTGCTGCTCAATCGATTAGTTATGAAATACCATTAACTCTATGTGTCTTATCAATCTCTCTACGTGTGATTCGTCAAATAGGAACTTTTTAGTGATTGATTCAAAGGTTTAATTAAATTTAAATTCTTATTTTTCTTCCGAATTAAAATGAAGTTCACTGAGTTAAACTAGATAGTCATATGAGTCAAATAAAACAGCTTCTGAATTTGCAGTAAAAAAATATAATAAAGGCTCATTCCCTATGTACAAGAGGAAAAAAAGAAACAGTTTATCCCAAGATTGAGAGTTGTTTTCATGTCTTGAAGCGGATACAGAAGATCTACCATATATTTTTGTAATATTACAATATGGGATCACTAAAAAATGAGTGGACAGATAGGAACACCAAGATACACAAAAGATTAGTAATAGAGATTATGTCAGATCTCAAAAAAGAGGGATTTATACATAAACTGAATCAAAAAGGGCTTTAAGTTGGTAGAAATTATAAAGTAGTACTTCCTTAAGATTCCGATCTAGAGTATCCTCCTATTCACTGATTAAAGAACTGACTATCAAGAACGAATTAATTCTCTTTTTTTTACCCTTTTTTTTTTTTTATAAGTCAGAACAGTACAGTAACAAAAGAAAGAAACTAGAGTACCCTGTATCTAATTCTTTCTTTTTCGTAATAAAAAAAGATAGGTCAAACTGTCTAATGACAAAAAAATCAGTATTTTATTAAAATTGAAATAAAAAATTATTACTGAAGAGATAAAATTGTTTTTTTAAGAGAATGAGATGAATTCCGAAGTGCTTGTTCCAGCAAACAGAATTCCCTCGGTCTAAATTTGGGCTATACGAGAAATTTTTTTATATTTATTACAGAGAATAAATTTTCATACCGGATTTTTTATGACCGTAGAGGAGCCGTATGAAATGAAAGTTTCATGTACGGTTCTGGAATAGCGACGAAAACAGTGATGTTATGGTCGACTATAATTATCTAACAGTTTAAGTACAGTTGATATAGTTGAAGCACAGTCAAAATATGGTTTTTGGGGCTGGAATTTGTGGCGTCAACCAATAGGGTTTATTGTATTTTTAATATCGTCTCTCGCAGAATGTGAGAGATTACCTTTTGATCTACCAGAAGCAGAAGAAGAATTAGTAGCAGGTTATCAAACTGAATATTCAGGCATAAAATATGGTTTGTTTTATGTTGCTTCTTACCTAAATTTATTAGTTTCTGCTTTATTTGTTACAGTTCTTTACTTAGGTGGATGGAATTTATCGCTTCCATCCATGGTTATTCCTGAATTTTTTCTAATGAATAAAATTTTTGTAATGACAATTGGTATTTTTATAACATTAGCTAAAGCCTTTCTATTCCTCTTTATTTCTATCGCAACAAGATGGACTTTACCAAGGTTGAGAATGGACCAATTATTAAATCTTGGATGGAAATTTCTTTTACCTATTTCTCTAGGGAATTTATTATTGACAACTTCTTACCAACTTGTTTCACTCTAAATTAACTAAATACTAGATTAAGTTAACCTTTTTTAGATTACTAACCTCTATCAAACAAGACAAGAGAAAAAAATATTAACTTTATATTTCATGGATATTTACGATATGTTTCCTATGGTGACTGGATTCATGAATTATGGTCAACAAACAGTACGAGCTGCAAGGTATATCGGTCAAGGTTTTATGATTACCTTATCTCATGCAAATCGTTTACCTGTAACTATTCAATATCCTTATGAAAAATCAATAACCTCAGAGCGTTTCCGAGGTCGAATACATTTCGAATTCGATAAATGTATCGCTTGTGAAGTATGTGTTCGTGTATGTCCTATAAATCTACCTGTTGTAGATTGGAAATTGGAAACAAATATTAAAAAGAAACAATTACTTAATTATAGTATTGATTTTGGGGTATGTATTTTTTGTGGAAATTGTGTTGAGTATTGTCCAACAAACTGTTTATCAATGACTGAGGAATATGAACTTTCTGCTTATGATCGCCACGAATTGAATTATAATCAAATAGCATTGGGTCGTTTACCAATATCCATAATGGGAGATTACTCAATTCAACCAATTATGAATTCAATACCACTCAACAAAATAGACAAGGACAAACCTCTTGCTTAAGGGACGATTAAAAAAGAGTAAGAACTTTTTTGCTATTTCATTTTTTCAGCTATTTTAGATAAGTTTATATAGATTAAATTTTCATATAGAGCTATTTACTGTCTAAAAAAATAACAAAAAAAAGAGAATAACTTTGGATTTAAGAACTTTTTTTGGATTTCTCGAAAAGGTGATAAAGAATTTCAACTTATATATCTTATCTATATTATACATTATACATAATGGATTTAACTGGATCAATACATGATATTCTTGTAGTATTTCTCGGATTAGTTCTTATATTAGGAGGTCTCGGAGTAGTTTTATTTACCAATCCAATTTATTCCGCTTTTTCTTTGGGATTGGTTCTTATTTGTGTATCTTTATTCTATATTTTATTGAACTCCTATTTTGTAGCTGCTGCACAGCTCCTTATTTATGTTGGGGCTATAAATGTGTTAATCTTATTTGCTGTAATGTTTATGAAAGGGTCTGAATTTTCCAATGATTTACGTCTTTGGACTGTGGGAGATGGGGTTACTGCCCTGGTTTGTACCAGTATTCTTTTTTTACTAATTAGTACTATTTCAGATACATCATGGTATGGGATTATTTGGACTACAAAATCAAACCACATTATAGAACAGGACCTTATAAGTAATGTTCAACAGATTGGAATTCATTTATCAACAGATTTTTTTCTTCCATTTGAACTCATTTCTATAATTCTTTTAGTTGCCTTAATAGGTGCAATTAGTATGGCTCGTCAAAATTAGTTTAAATTCTCATATCTAAATTTCATACTTCAATCTAGTTAATTTCATATAACCACATTTGAATCTTAATACAATAGAGAAACTACGTAATATAGGAAGGGTTTTGTCTTGTCATCTATTATGTTATTGGAAGACCTTTATAAGGGTATAATGGAAAACTTTTTTGTCGCGATTGGGTTATTTTTGCAAATTAAATTATATAACTGATAGTTATCTAATAACTCTTAACTCTTGTGTCTAAATAAAGAAAGCCAACTACTTGTTTGATTCTATTTCTTTTTATTGCAAATACGTGATTTTTTTGTAGATTTTGTCCTGAACTCAAATTGTTACTCGCTGAAAATTTCCATTCTATAAAAAATTTTAATCAGTTGATTTGTTTGTTGAAATCAATTGAGATTCAGAAGGAGTTAGTCAATGATGGTTGAGCATGTACTTTTTTTGAGTGCATATTTGTTTTCTCTTGGTATTTATGGATTGATAACAAGTCGAAGCATGGTTAGAGCACTTATGTGTCTTGAGCTGATACTAAATTCCGTTAACATTAATCTTGTTACTTTTTCGGATTTATTTGATAGTCGACAATTAAAAGGAGATATTTTCTCTATTTTTGTTATAGCTATTGCAGCGGCTGAAGCAGCTATTGGTCTAGCTATTGTCTCATCGATCTATCGTAATAGAAAATCAACACGTATCAATCAATCCAATTTGTTGAATAAATAGTCTTAGCCTGGAATATTATACTAAACCTAACTTGTCATCCATTACTAATGTAATGGTCTAGATACACACTAATTCTATCTATTGATTTTTTATACAAAAATTCCACACTTATTACTTCATTATATATTTTGATTTTTGACTGATTATATTATAGAAATCCACTAAAAAGAAAAAGAACTATAAACTCTAAATACTAATTCAATTTTATATCTATTATATACTAGTTAGATAAATCGATAAAAAAAGTAGAACATATAAATGAAGTTTAACGCTACTTCTAATATTATGTCTAATTCATGTATAATTAGAGGCGGGTAATATGACTAATATGAAAATTCTCTTAGATGTCAGATGACAAATAAGACTGGATAATATAGTCAAGAGATAGAATAGGGTAAACTAATAAAATATAATAAATCAAAGATAAAAAAAAATAAGTACAATAACAAGAAAAGTCAATCAAAAATTCAATGACTAGAATAGTAAATGAATAGAATATTAGATAGTGACACATTTTTGTAGGATAGGACTAACAAATCTCACTAATTCTAAATTAACATTTCATTGTCATTGATTTTTTTTTTTTATCATTTTCTTTGAATAAGTTAGTATTAGTATGTAAGATATATGATTTGCATTATTCTGTTTGTTCAAAAATAAATCAAAGTCTCTTGGAACTTTTCTTATGAACAGATCCAGAAGTATATGGATTATTAAAAATTCTGGTAAACCACTGATTCGTCTGGTGTCTACAATGTATTTATTTACTGTTGATCTTGTCAGAAAACCAGATCGAAATTTTTTATGTTCAAAACGGGAGTTTATAGATCCAATGTCACATGCAGTCAAAATTTATGATACGTGTATAGGGTGTACTCAATGTGTCCGTGCCTGCCCTACAGATGTGTTAGAAATGATACCTTGGGATGGTTGTAAATCAAAGCAAATTGCCTCCGCTCCAAGAACTGAAGACTGTGTAGGTTGTAAGAGATGCGAATCCGCCTGTCCAACAGATTTTTTGAGTGTCCGTGTTTATTTAGGGAGTGAGACAACTCGTAGTATGGGACTAGCTTACTAATACGTTAGAAAAAAAATCCACTTGAATCATTTGATTCCTCTTTACTTACTGACAAAAAACCCGTACTCAACAAGTTTATTTTTTTGAGTACGGGTTTTTCTGTTCTGGTCAAAGCGTATCTTGTCTTTACCACGAGTTATTTTCCTTGGTTAACATTAATTGTTGTTTTTCCTATATTTGCGGGCTGTTTCATTTTTCTTCTCCCGCACAGAGGAAATAAGGTAGTTCGTTGGTATACCATGTGTATATGTTTATTAGAACTCCTTATAATGACCTATGTATTCTGTTATCATTTTCAATTGGATGATCCATTAATCCAAATTGAAGATGATTTTAAATGGATAAATATTTTTGATTTTCATTGGAGACTCGGAATTGATGGACTTTCGATAGGACCTATTTTACTTACAGGATTTATCACTACTTTAGCTACTTTAGCGGCTTGGCCTGTCACTCGAGATTCCAGATTGTTTCATTTCCTGATGTTAGCAATGTATAGCGGTCAAATAGGATTATTTGCTTCCCGTGACCTTTTACTTTTTTTTATGATGTGGGAGTTAGAATTAATTCCTGTTTATTTGCTTTTATGCATGTGGGGAGGGAAAAAACGTCTGTATTCCGCTACAAAATTTATTTTATATACTGCGGGGGGTTCTATTTTTCTTTTAATAGGAGTTCTAGGTATGGGTTTATATGGCTCAAATGAACCCACTTTAAATTTTGAAACATTAGCTAATCAATCGTATCCCCTAGCATTAGAAATTTTATTATATTTTGGGTTCCTGATTGCTTTTGCTGTGAAATTACCAATAATACCCCTACATACATGGTTACCTGATACACACGGGGAAGCACATTACAGTACATGTATGCTTCTAGCCGGAATCTTGTTAAAAATGGGAGCATATGGCTTGATTCGTATTAATATGGAATTCTTACCCCATGCTCATTCTCTTTTTTCGCCATGGTTGGTAATTGTGGGAACTATACAAATAATTTATGCCGCTTTAACCTCTTTCGGTCAACGAAATTTAAAAAAGAGAATAGCGTATTCTTCCGTATCTCACATGGGGTTCATAATTATAGGTATTGGTTCGTTAACCAACACAGGGCTTAACGGAGCTATTTTACAATTAATCTCCCATGGATTTATTGGTGCTGCCCTTTTTTTCTTGGGGGGAACAAGTTGTGACAGAATACGACTTGTTTATCTTGACGAAATGGGAGGAATTTCTATCCCAATGCCAAAAATATTTACTATGTTTAGTAGTTTCTCAATGGCTTCTCTTGCATTGCCCGGAATGAGTGGTTTTGTTGCGGAATCAATAGTTTTTTTAGGAATAATTAGTAGTCAAAAATATCTTTTACTCACAAAACTACTAATTACTTTTGTTATGGCAATTGGAATCATATTAACTCCTATTTATTTATTATCTATGTTACGGCAGATGTTCTATGGATACAAATTATTCAATCTTTCAAACTCTGTTTTTGTAGACTCTGGACCACGAGAACTTTTTGTTTCAATCTGTGTTTTTCTACCCGTAATAGCGATTGGTCTATATCCTGATTTAGTAATGTCATTATCTGTTGATAAGGTGCAAGAAATTGTATCTAATTATTACTCTAGATAGTCTTCAGGACTCAAAAAAAAAGGGCAAAGTCATTATCAGAAGTCAATTAGACTTGATTGTAATTCCATTATTACATTACACATTTTTTTGAGAACCTTTTTTACTCTAAAGGTTCTCAAAAAAAAATGAAAAAAAAAAAAAAATGAATGACACAAAATTTTTTCTTTCTTTCGTTGTGGGCGGATTTTTTTGTTAAATATGACTATTCAATTCAAACCTAACTTAAAATGAACGAACCATAACTATGTAGTCCTATTCCTAATAGATTAACCCCAAAATAGCATATCCAAATTATAAAAAATCCTATGGAAGCAACTATTGCCGAATTCGCACCTTGCCAATTTTTGGTTGTTCTAGTGTGTGAATAAATCGCGTATATTGTCCAAGTAATAAAAGCCCAAGTCTCTTTAGGATCCCAATTCCAATAGGATCCCCATGCTTCATTAGCCCATACTGCTCCAGATAGAATACCTATAGTTAAAAAAGTGAATCCGATACTAATAACACGAGAACTCCAATAATCCAATCTTTCTAGTAATTGATACTTGTAATAATTTTGAAAAGAAGACAAAGAAGTCGTTTTTTTTAGATTTTCAGTCAAAGTTAAACAGTCCATCTGATCAAAAACTGATGACTCAATTACTAAATTTTGGTTTTCAACAACAATTTTTAGATTTTTTCGAAATATGATTACTAGAAGAGCAATTGAAAATAAAGATCCAACCAAAAGAGCTGCATAACTTAACAACATCATACTTACATGCATCATTAACCAATGGGATCGTAGAGCAGGGACTAATATGGCTGATTGATGCATTTCTGTTGAAAGACCTGAAGTCGCAAAAGCTTGAGTCAAAATAGCGCTGGGTGTGGTTATTGCACTTAAAAATTTTGCATTTTGATGATTCCATATTTTAGGAATCATATGAATTATAGCAAAACTCCACGAAAGGAACATTAATGATTCGTATAAATTACTTAATGGAAAATGGCCTGAATAAATCCAACGAATTATTAATAATCCCGTTATCGACAAAAACGTAGCTATCATACCCTTTTCCAATGAATTCGATAAGCCAGGAATTTCATGACCGAAAAAGGTCATTAACTGAATGATAATTACAACAGAAATAATAGAAAAGGAGATATGAGTTAATATATGTTCTAAAGTGACAAATATCATAAAAAAGAACGTCCAATTACATTACAGAATTAAAATCAAGAATTCAATCTAAATAAATTATAGATGTTATACTTATAATTTATTAATCTAGCATGATATGCCGCCACTCGGACTCGAACCGAGATGCTCTAGCACTGCTTCCTAAGAGCAGCGTGTCTACCATTTCACCATGGCGGCTTGCTTGAAATAATAATAGCTTATGTATCTCAAATCGTCGAGATTAAAAGATATACTCTTGTTTAAATCGACAGCAATTACACTTAGAGTTTTGTCAATATTCATATTAGGGATTACTTTATTTTATTAGTCATTATACCTTTTTTGTTTGGATGAAACTAGATCTAACAAAAAGACGTTCCAATCTCTATACTATACTTTTCAGTTACACAACCTAAATAGTTTTATTTTTTTTGTTTAGTTGTTTAGAAAATTTGAGTAAGGGGACCTCAAAATAAAACGAAAGATATTCTCAATAATAAATGAAACTTATTATCTAATTAAAAAATGAGACTTTTCCTATTTTTTCTTTTATTTTTGTTCAACTAAAAGAAAAAATAGAAAAAGAATGTTTAGAATCACGATATTATAGTAGAAAGAAAAAACTCTTTTCTTATATCATAACAGTTTGTTCTTGCAGATTTCAAAATTTAAAACAAAACTAAATAAAATTAGACTTAAACTCAGTTAAGTGGTATTAAAAAATAAAAGAAACATGGAAATTATTTCAGAGATCTAAATTCAGATTAGTCTAAAGCTTTATTACTAGTTTGTCGCACGAAAAAACTTTTTGACTGTCCTGTGGAGATCGATTTAGCTAAAGAAAAAGCTTTTAGCGCAGCCACATAGGCTTTTTTCTTCCAAATACTTTTACGAATACGTTTTTTTGAAATAGAAGTGCGTTTTTTTGGGACTGCCATTCAACAAAAAAGTGAGTTATTTTTATGATTCGATGTGAAAGACATCTATTAAAAAAAAAGAGATATAGTTTTGAAATTATCTCTAATTTACTAAACTTAGTGCATATAGAAAAAGTCATAGCATATAAATTCTACATACAGAAAAGCAAATCTTCTAGTTATTTTTGGACATTACAGACTCAAAAGTTTGATTTAATATTCGTTATAAGTTTTCTTTTTTTTTTGTTTTTCGTATATTTTCTTTATTACATATAACTAAAATACTATATTTTTGATTAATAAAGCCCAAAGAATTTAAACCGAATTCTTTTGTTTTACTACGTTTATTTATAATAAGTTAATTAATTTATTAAAGTCTTTGAGTATCTTTTTATTTAATAACCAAAAATTTCAAATTATCTATTAGTTGATAGACGTGAGCGTGACCATACATTTTTAACATAAATTGGGTGTTAAACAAGAGAGCGGTAGATAGAGAAGTCTAAGTAATATCTTTTTTTGTTATCGTATTGCAAGTCTAGGTTAAACTTATGAAAGTCTTCGTTATCATATTCTTTCTAGCATAAAACATAAAATAAGTTTTCTATATCATTGAGTTTGAACTCCATGAAGGAGTTTCACATTAATTAAATTAGAGAATTAGTAAATTAGATAATTACTTTCAACTTTTTAACTATAATAATAAGGGTCCTATTATTACAGAATGGGATACGTATATGAACTGAGTGAGCCTCTGTATAAATTAAAACACTACTAAAGTCATAGATTTAATCTAGTTATTTGGTCATATCATTGAATTAAGGGAATTGTTTTTGAATTATTCTAAATAATAGATGAGATAAATCAGATTAATTAAGAATTCACTTTTTTGAGTTTCTCATAATTTTGTTTTTCTATTGATTTATTTCTTTTATTTTTGTTCCTTTCGAAAGAGATAAGAGTTGGTGAATTGGAAACTATTAAATTAATAAAAAATCAAACTGTAAACTTTGCTTTCTTATGGAACATACATATCAATATGCCTGGATAATACCTCTACTTCCAATACCTATTACTTTCCTAATAGGAGCTGGACTTCTTCTTTTTCCAAGCGCAACAAAAAACAGTCGTCGTATGTGGGCATTTCCTAGTATTTTACTCCTAAGTATAGGTCTTCTTTTTTCGGCCAATCTGGCTTTTCAACAAATCAATGGAAGTTTTATTTATCAATTTCTATGGTCTTGGACAATCAATAATGATTTTTCCTTAGAATTCGGCTACTTTATTGATCCACTTACTTCCATTATGTTAATTTTAATCACTACTGTTGGAATTATGGTTCTTATCTATAGTGATAATTATATGTCTTATGATCAAGGATATTTGAGGTTTTTTGCTTATCTTAGTTTTTTTAATGCTTCAATGTTGGGCTTAGTTACTAGTTCTAATTTGATACAAATCTATATTTTTTGGGAATTGGTAGGAATGTGTTCGTATTTATTAATCGGTTTTTGGTTCACCCGACCAAGTGCAGCAAGTGCCTGTCAAAAAGCTTTTATAACCAATCGTGTAGGGGATTTTGGTTTATTATTAGGAATTTTAGGTTTTTATTGGCTAACAGGAAGTTTCGAATTTCGTGATTTGTTTGAAACTTTTAATAAACTCAATAATCAGGAAAATTCTTTATTTCCAACTTTGTGTGCTTTTCTATTATTCCTTGGTGCAATGGCTAAATCCGCACAATTTCCCCTTCATGTATGGTTACCCGATGCCATGGAGGGTCCGACTCCCATTTCTGCTCTTATACATGCAGCTACTATGGTAGCTGCGGGAATTTTTCTTGTGGCTAGACTTCTTCCTCTCTTTATAGGTATACCTTATATAATGAATATTATTTCAGTAATAGGCGTAATAACATTACTATTAGGAGCAACTTTGGCTCTTGCTCAAAGAGATATTAAAAGAAGTTTAGCTTATTCTACAATGTCGCAATTGGGTTATATTATGCTAGCCCTAGGACTAGGATCTTATAGAGCTGCTTTATTTCATTTGATCACTCATGCGTATTCTAAAGCATTATTATTTTTGGGCTCTGGATCTATAATTCATTCAATGGAACCCCTTGTTGGATATTCACCTGACAAAAGTCAGAATATGGTTCTTATGGGTGGTTTAACAAAATATATTCCAATTACAAGAACTACTTTTTTATTAGGTACACTTTCTCTTTGTGGTATTCCACCTCTCGCTTGTTTTTGGTCTAAAGATGAAATTCTTAGTGAAAGTTGGCTATATTCACCCACTTTCGCAGTAATAGCTTATTTTACAGCAGGACTTACTGCCTTTTATATGTTTCGGGTCTACTTACTTACCTTTGAGGATAGTTTACATGTTAATTTTCAAAATTATAGTGGAACGCAAAATACTTCAGCCTATTCGATATCTGTATGGGGAAAAGAACAACCTAAATCAGTAAATGTCCTTTTCTCAACCATGAAAGCTAATAACGAAAATAAAAATATTTTGTTTTTTCCTAAAAAAAGGGATCCTAATGTAATAACTCAAATAGGATACTTTACTACTCCTTTTTTTACAAAAAGTAATTCTATGTATCCTCATGAAGCCGATAATACTATGTTATTTCCTTTGCTTGTATTGGTAGTCTTTACTTTGTTCATTGGAGTAATCGGAATTCCTTTTGGTCAATCAGAACTAAACGTTAATTTATTAACAAAATGGTTAGCTCCATCACAAAATCTTTTACATCCAAATTCAGAAGAGTCCATAGATTTGTACGAATTTTTCACAAATGCAAGTTTGTCAGTAAGTATAGCTTTTGGAGGAATATATTTAGCATCCCTTTTTTATGGATCTCCTTACTCACCTTTACAAAATTTAGAATTAATGAATTCATTTCTCAAAATAGCGACTAAAACAAAACGAGTTTCTTTCGACAAAATTGCCAATATTGTGTACAACTGGTCCTATAATCGCGGTTATATCGATTTATTCTATACAAATATAGTAATTCAGAATTTTAGAAAATTAGCTACATTCAGTTATTTTTGGGATAGATATATAATTGATGGTATTACAAATGGTGTTGGAGTTGTTAGTTTCTTTGGAGGCGAAGCAATTAAATATGTATTAGGAGGGGGGCGAATATCCTTTTATCTCTTTTTCTATTTAGCTTCTATTTTAATATTCATTTATTTCTTCTTTTTGAGTTTCTAATCTAATAACTCTTTTTTTATAAAAAAAATACAAAAAACGAAAAATATAGATATAGATTATCTATATACTAACATGTACATATAAGATTTATATATAGTACTAGTTCTAGAAGCTGTATCTATATTTATAGACTAAATAAAAAATATGGAGTT